TGCCCAAAGGCGTAAAATGGTTATTTACCAACTCTATCAACCAAAGCCACATTCCCCTCTTTTTGTGGACAGAATAGACAGACGCCTTTTGGCTTTGTTTGGCAAAATGGGCAGACCCCTTTTTTATCTTTTGGCCATACTAGACAGACGCCTTTTGGCTTCTGATATTCGCCTTTTGTCTTTTGATATTTTCGGACGGATGAAAGGAATTTTTCAAAATTTGATGGGTAAAAAAAGCAAAGAATTACAAATCTCTGATTATACAAAAGAAAGAAAAAAAGTTGAAAAATACCAAGACGCAGAAAGACTACGACTAGAAATAGCAGAAACTTGGGATAACATTTCATATGCTCAAGCAGTAAGAGGTTTTTTCTTAGTAGGCCAATCAATTTTTCGAAAATATATTCGATTACCTTCATTAATAATAGCTAAGAATATTGCGCGTATTTTATTATTTCAAGTTCCCGAATGGTCCGAAGACTTCAAGGATTGGAATCGAGAAATACATATTAAATGCACTTATAATGGTGTTGAATTATCCGAGAAAGAATTTCCAAAAAACTGGTTAACAGACGGTATGCAGATAAAAATCTTATTTCCTTTTTACCTGAAACCTTGGCACCGATCTAAGTTAAAACCCTCGAAAACACAGAAAGCGCAAAAAAATGATTTTTGTTTTTTAACAGTTGCTGGACTGGAAACTGACCGTCCTTTCGGTATCCCTCGAAAACGAAAAGGGCCCTCGTTTTTTGGACCTATTTTTAAAGAACTGAAAAAAAAAGTGAAAAAATTATTAAAAAACAAGTCTTTTATAGTTTTTAATGTTTTTAAAGAACGAGCAAAATTTCTTCGAAAGGTATCAAAAGAAATAATAAAAAAATGGAGCATCAAAAACTACGAATTGGGTGAAACTAAAACCGGCGATTCTATAATGAATAATCAGATGATTCGTGAATCACCTATTCAAATTCGATATACAGAATGCACAAATTTTTCACCGACAGAAAAAAAAATGAAAGATCTGACTGAGAGAACAAGCACAATCAACAATAAACTAGAAAGAATTCTAAATGAGAAGAAAAATGGATTTCTAACTCAAGAAAAAAATATTCATTCTAATAAAAAATTAGAATCATTAAAAAGATTTTCTCAAATATTAAAAAGAAGAAATACTCGATTAATCCGTAAATTTTCTTTTTTTATCCAATTTTTCATGGAAAAAATATACATAGATTTTTTTCTATGTATCATTAATATTGCAAGAACCAATGCACAACTTTTTATTGAATCAAGAAAAAAAATTATCGAAAAATCCATTTCCAATAAGAAAGAAACTGAAAAAAGAATTAAGAAAAGAAATCAAAAAAAAATTCACTTTATTTTAACTAAAAAAAATTCCCTTGATAATATTCAAAATACGAATTCAACCACTTTTTCTAACTCCTTCTCGCAAGCATATGTATTTTACAAAATATCGCAAACTCGAGTTATTAACTTCTATAAATTCAAGCCTATCCTTCAATATCATGAAACATCTCTTTTTCTTAAAAATGAAATAAAGGATTTTTTTCGGAAAGAGGGAATATTTCATTCTGGATTGAGACATAAAGACTTTTGGCATTCTGAAAGGAATCAATGGAAAAACTGGTTAAGGGGGCATTATCAATATGATTTATCTCAGATTAGCTGGCTTAAATTAGTACCAGAAAAATGGCGAAATAAAGTCAATCAACACTGTATGACTCAAAAAAACGATTTTAACAAATGGGACTCATATGAAAAAGAAAGATTCATTCATGATGAAAAACAAAATGATTTCGAACCTGATTCATTACTGAATCAAGAATATCAAAAATCATCTAATTTTAAAAAACATCATAGACATGATTTTTTCTCATATAAATCTATTAATTATGAAGAGAAGAAAGACTCATATATTTATAGATCACCATTACAAATAAATAGTAAAGAAGAGATTTTTGATAATTACAAGATAGATAGACGCAAATTTTTTGATATGTCAGGTGGGCTACCTATTTATAATTATCTAGGAGAAAATGATATTATGGCTGAGGAGAAATTTCCAGATAGAAAATTTTGTAAGATTGATTTTTGCCTTAGAAATAATAAGGTCGAGCTTTATTACTGGCTCAATACCGGCACCAAGAATAAAAAAATTAAGAGAGGTCCTTTTTATTTATCAATTTCTAAAAATCAAAAAATCAACCGATTCAAAAAAAAAAGACCCTTCTTTGATTGGATGGGAATGAATGAAGAAATAGTAAATCGTCTTATATTGAATCCAGAACTAGAACTTTGGTTCTTCCCAGAATTTGTGCCACTATATAATGCATATAAGATTAAACCGGGGATCATACCAATAAAATTACTTCTTTCCAACTTTAATGGAAATGAAAGCATTAATCAAAACATTACTGAAAGGAACCCTTTGATAGAATCAAATGAAAAAAGAATTCTTAGATTCGAGAATGGAAATCAAGAAGAAAAAGATCTTCTAGACCAAGGGGAAGGGGATCCTCTATCAGATGAAAATGGAGGTAGATCAGACAAAAAAAAACGTAGAAAAAAAAAGCCCGACACGAGCCCCGAAGTCATGGAGCTTTATTACTTCCTACAAGGGTATTTGCATTTTCAATTTAGGAGGGAAAGGGTAAATAAAAAAATGATCGATAATATTAAAGTCTATTGTTTCCTGATTAGATTGAGAAATCCAAAGAACGTTGCTATATCCTATCTTAAACGGGGAGCACTGACTGTGGATATTTGGACTATAAATAGGCGCACTCTTAAAGAATTAAGTACAGGCGGGGTATTGATTCTCGAACCGGCTTATCTGTCTATAAAAAACGATGGACAATTGATTCTATATCAAACCATAGGTATTTTTTTGGTTCATAAGAATAAATACCAAAGGAATCCACAATATCTAGAATATGTTGATAAGAATCAAATTGATGAATCCATTTTAAGACATCAAAAAATGACTAAAAATAGAGACAAAAATCATTATGATTTCTTTGTTCCTGAAACTATTTTATCCCCTAAAGGCCGTAGAGAATTGCGAATTCTATATTTTTTAAAAAAAAGCGAGATAAATGATCTACATAGAAATCCAGTATTTTGCAATCAGGTAAAAAACTGTGGTCAAGTTTTAAATAGAGGCAAATATCTCGGTATCGAGAAAAAGAAACTAATTAAAATGAAGTTCTTTCTTTGGCCCAATTATCGACTAGAAGATTTAGCTTGTATGAATCGATATTGGTTTAATACTAATAATGGCAGTCGTTTCAGTATCCTCAGGATACATATGTATCCACCACGGTTGACAATTTGGTAGTTACAAGTCCATTTACATTAATTTTGCCATATATACATATATTATTAGGTAATATGTCGGCTATATGAAAACAAATAGATAGACGCGAGGATTGTCTTACATTCCATCTTGAAAGAGGATACTAATTTAATGACATACATATTATCAATTAGATCTATAAATGAATGAATAAAATCTTCTTATTTTATTTGTATAGGAATACAAAAAAAAGATAAGAAGATTTTGTTCATTCATTTTTTTTATAAAAAAAGTAGGAAGTTTATAATGAACTTAAGGTCCTTCTGTATATCAAAATGACTAATATTATTATTACTAATCAATCAAATTCACATCAAAAAATTATCAATTATAAAAGGGGATAAGATTTTGTTTTATGGTAAAAAATTCATTCATCTCAGTTATTTTTCAAGAAAAAAAAGAAGAAAAGCGGGGGTCTGTTGAATTTCAAATAATCTGTTTCACCAATAAGATACGAAGACTTACTTCCCATTTTGAATTGCACAGAAAAGACTATTCATCTCAGAGAGGTCTACGAAAAATTCTGGGAAAACGTCAACGGCTGCTGTCTTACTTATCAAAGAAAAATCGAGTACGCTATAAAGAATTAATTAGTGAGTTGGATATTCGGGAGTCAAAAAATCATTAATTTGAAAATTTTGACTTAGTTTTTTCATTTATTGGATCTTGAGAATTTTGATAAACTTCTTTTCGTTTTCAGCAATTCATGTAAGAATGAATCGAGGAAAAACTTATGAATAGACCAGCTACAGAAACAGACTTTATGATAGTCAATATGGGACCTCACCACCCATCAATGCACGGTGTTCTTCGTCTCATCGTTACCCTAGACGGTGAAAATGTTGTTGACTGCGAACCAATATTAGGTTATTTACACAGAGGAATGGAAAAAATTGCGGAAAACCGAACAATTATACAATTTTTACCTTATGTAACACGTTGGGATTATTTAGCTACTATGTTCACAGAAGCAATAACCGTAAATGGACCAGAACAATTGGGAAATATTCAAGTGCCTAAAAGAGCGAGCTATATCAGAGTCATTATGTTGGAGTTAAGTCGTCTAGCTTCTCATCTGTTATGGCTTGGACCTTTTATGGCGGATATTGGCGCACAGACCCCTTTTTTCTATATTTTCCGAGAAAGAGAATTAGTATATGATCTATTCGAAGCTGCGACCGGGATGAGAATGATGCATAATTATTTTCGTATCGGAGGAATAGCAGCCGATCTGCCTTATGGCTGGATAGATAAATGTTTGGATTTCTGCGATTATTTTTTAACAGGAGTTGTTGAATATCAAAAGCTTATTACGCGAAATCCCATTTTTTTAGAACGAGTTGAAGGAGTAGGCATTATTAGTGGAGAAGAAGCAATAAATTGGGGTTTATCCGGACCGATGCTACGAGCATCTGGAATACAATGGGATCTTCGTAAAGTTGATCATTATGAGTGTTACGACGAATTTGATTGGGAAATCCAGTGGCAAAAAGAAGGAGACTCATTAGCTCGTTATTTAGTCCGAATCAGTGAAATGACGGAATCCATAAAAATAATTCAACAGGCCCTGGAAGGAATTCCAGGGGGTCCCTATGAGAATTTAGAAATCCGATGCTTTGATAGAGAAAGGGATCCAGAATGGAATGATTTTGAATATCGATTCATTAGTAAAAAACCTTCTCCCACATTTGAATTGCCGAAGCAAGAACTTTATGTGAGAGTTGAAGCCCCAAAGGGAGAATTGGGAATTTTTCTAATAGGGGACAAAAGTTGTTTTCCTTGGAGATGGAAAATTCGCCCGCCGGGTTTTATCAATTTGCAAATTCTTCCTCAGTTAGTTAAAGGAATGAAATTGGCTGATATTATGACGATACTAGGTAGCATAGATATCATTATGGGAGAAGTTGATCGTTGAAATGAGAGTTTATACAACAGAAATAGAAGTACAAGATATTAATTCTTTTTCCAGATTGGAATTTTTCAAAGAGGTCTATGGAATCGTATGGATCTTTGTCCCTATTTTGACTCTTGTATTGGGGATCACAATAGGCGTACTGGTAATTGTATGGTTAGAAAGAAAGATATCCGCAGGAATACAACAACGTATTGGGCCTGAATACGCCGGTCCTTTGGGAATTCTTCAAGCTTTAGCAGATGGGACAAAACTGCTTTTCAAAGAGAATCTTTTTCCAGCTAGAGGAAATACCCGTTTATTCAGTATTGGACCATCTATAGCAGTCATATCAATTTTACTAAGTTTTTTAGTAATTCCTTTTAGCTATCAACTTGTTTTAGCTGATCTCAATATCGGTATTTTTTTATGGATTGCCATTTCAAGTATTGCCCCTGTTGGCCTTCTTATGTCAGGATACGGATCAAATAATAAATATTCCTTTTTAGGTGGTTTACGAGCTGCTGCTCAATCGATTAGTTATGAAATACCATTAACTTTATGTGTTTTATCAATATCTCTACGTGCGATTCGTTGAAATACAAACTTTTCTTTCTTTTCCCTATTCATTCTTTTCTTTCGCTCTAGAAAACAAGTTGAACGAATTGAATAGATATTCTTTATTATCCTTTTGGTTGATAAAGTAAATTAGATAGTTATATATGAGTGAAAGAAAGCAGCTTATCAATTTGCAGTAAAAAAAATAGAGTCTCATTTCCTATGTACAAGACAAGAGTTAAGTGGAAATAAACATAAGCGGAAGAGGTCCTTTACCCCAAGACTGGTTTTTTAGACAACCCAACTTGAAGCGGGCTCAAAATCAAAAGATCAACCGTATGGCCTTTTCACTATCCTTTGTATGAATTACCTACCATACATGTATTATCAAACGAAACGGGCGATTGAACAAAAAAATGAGTGGATGATTAGGAACACAAAAATGCACAAAGGATTGGTAATGGAGATTATGGAAATTTTCTAAAAAGATATTTCTGCATAACATAACAAGAATACTAATTGGGGCTTTAAATTGGTAGAAATGATAAGGCAGTACTTCCCGCGATTCCGATCCAGAGTATGCTCCTATCCACCCATTAAAGCAATGACTATCAGGAACGAAATAATCCTTTATTTTTTATTTTAGTTTTAGCCCCCTTCTCTTATATCGGTTTTATAAGAAAGAAGAATAGGAACGAAAAACAAAGAAGAGAAAAAGAAATCTTTTTTATTCCGTCTTTTTCATATATTTAGCATAGATTTAGAGAGATATAATTTGTCTCATGATTCATTAGCTAATGGAGCGTCTAATTCCTTTTCGTAATCGAAAATGATGGGTTGAAATAAACTATTTATTGATATTTCTGCAAGGAGTTTTTTATTTAAAGATTAAGTTATTACTCAACAAAGTCAAATTATTAACGGGTGAGATCAATTCGGAAGCGCCTTTATTTATTATTATTTTAGAGTATAGCAGACGGAATTCCATTGGTATAATTTTGGACCCTCAAATAGATTTTGACTCTTTCTATTCTACAACCATAGCAAGCTAAATAGTAAATAATACTGATCTGGTCCTTAGATTTCTTTTTGACCCACGAGGAGCCGTATGAGGCGAAAACCTCATGTACGGTTCTGGAATAGCGGTGGGAACAGTGATGTTATCACCGACTATGATTATCTAACAGTTCAAGTACAGTTGATATAGTTGAGGCGCAGTCAAAATATGGTTTTTGGGGATGGAATTTGTGGCGTCAGCCTATAGGATTTATCGTTTTTCTAATTTCTGCCCTAGCCGAATGCGAGAGATTACCCTTTGATTTACCAGAAGCGGAGGAAGAATTAGTAGCAGGTTATCAAACCGAATATTCGGGTATTAAATTTGGTTTATTTTATGTTGCTTCCTATCTAAATCTATTACTTTCTTCGTTATTTGTAACGGTTCTTTACTTGGGTGGTTGGAATATTTCCATTCCATACATATTTGTTCCTGAGCTATTTGAAATAAATAAAGTGGATGAAATTTTTGGAACTACAATTGGTATCTTTATTACATTAGCTAAAACTTATTTGTTCTTGTTTATTTCTATCACAACAAGATGGACTTTACCTAGGTTAAGAATGGACCAACTTTTAAATCTTGGATGGAAATTTCTTTTACCAATTTCTCTCGGTAATCTATTATTAACAACCTCTTTTCAACTTTTTTCACTGTAAATAACAAACGAATATAATAGACTTGGTTCAAGTTCAAACAAGAGAAAGAAACGAAGATAAAACTATTCATATAGATTCCTGATATGTTCCCTATGGTAACTGGGTTCATGAATTATGGTCAACAAACAGTACGAGCAGCAAGGTACATTGGTCAAAGTTTCATGATTACCTTATCCCACGCAAATCGTTTGCCTGTAACTATTCAATATCCTTATGAAAAATTAATCACATTGGAGCGTTTCCGCGGCCGAATCCATTTCGAATTTGATAAATGTATTGCTTGTGAAGTATGTGTTCGTGTATGTCCTATAGATCTGCCTGTTGTTGATTGGAAATTTGAAACTGATATTCGAAAAAAACGATTACTTAATTACAGTATTGATTTCGGAATTTGTATATTTTGTGGTAACTGTGTTGAGTATTGTCCAACAAATTGTTTATCGATGACTGAAGAATATGAACTTTCTACTTACGACCGTCACGAGTTGAATTATAATCAAATTGCTTTGGGCCGTTTACCAATATCAGTAATTGATGATTATACAATTCGAACAATTTGGAATTCGCCTCAAAGAAAAACTGAGTAGGTAACCGCCCTATTCTATTAAATAAAGAGAAATTACCAATTCTTAAGGTTCAGTTTTGGTTTCAATTAAAAGAATGAGATAAGGTCTTTCTCTTTGTTTGGCCAATAATGAAAAATTCAACTAGAAATTCATTGGTTGATGAGAATTTCGACTTTTTTATTAAAAATCTATCAATAGAGTCGTAATTATTAGGAACCTATCATAAAATGAAAATCAAAAAAACCTTTCTTTTTTTCCCGGTCGGGTCAATAAGATCATGAAAAGCATTTCAATTTATCTCCTATTTTACATATAATGGATTTGCCTGGACCAATACACGATTTTCTTATAGTTTTACTGGGATCGGGTCTTATATTAGGGGGACTGGGAGTAGTATTACTTACCAATCCAATTTATTCTGCCTTTTCGTTGGGATTGGTTCTTGTTTGTATATCCTTATTCTATATTCTTTCAAATTCTCATTTTGTAGCCGCTGCCCAGCTCCTTATTTATGTAGGAGCCATAAATGTTTTAATCATATTTGCTGTCATGTTCATGAATGGTTCAGAATATTACAAGGATTTGAATCTGTCGATCGTTGGGGATGGGGTTACTTCACTGGTTTGTACAAGTATTCTTCTTTCGCTAATTACTACCATTTTCGATACGTCATGGTACGGGATTATTTGGACTACAAGATCAAACCAACTTATAGAACAAGATTTGATAAGTAATAGTCAACAAATTGGAATTCATTTATCAACAGATTTTTTTCTTCCATTTGAACTGATTTCAATAATTCTTTTAGTTGGTTTGATAGGCGCAATTGCTGTGGCTCGTCAGTAATAAATCATTATAACTAGCAACAGCAAACAATCAAAATTTCACTTTCTTCTATGTTATCCCACCTATTTCACAAAAATTCTATTTGAATACTGTTCATGTCTAAAAGGGAGATTCTTTTCTTTTATTTGATCTATTTTCAATACATTCTTTTGTTCCGTACTTGTTCTATTCTAGTCAATCTCGAATCTGTTGAATTATTGTTCATATTGAAATGAACCGACATTGATAAGGAGTTGGTCAATGATGCTCGAACATGTACTTGTTTTGAGTGCCTATTTATTTTCTATCGGTATTTATGGATTAATCACGAGTCGAAACATGGTTAGGGCTCTTATGTGTCTTGAACTTATATTGAATGCAGTTAATATCAATTTTGTAACATTTTCTGATTTTTTTGATAGTCGCCAGTTAAAGGGAGATATTTTCTCAATTTTTGTTATAGCTATTGCAGCCGCTGAAGCAGCTATTGGATTGGCTATTGTTTCGTCAATTTATCGTAACAGAAAATCAACGCGTATCAATCAATCGACTTTATTGAATAAGTAGGAATAATAATCAAAATTAGAATATCCACCACTTTGAATTAGCATGTAGAATATGGTAGAATCTAGATTCTATTTATGAAAACGTAAGAAATCAAAGTATCTTAGCCACTTCTCATGAGCTGATCCAGAAGTAAATTGATTAGAAAATTTCTGGTAAATCGTTGATTCATCTGGCGTTTAAATATATGATTCATTTACAAGTTTACTAGATCGAAATTTGATAACGTTCAAAAATTCATAGATCCCATGTCACATTCAGTAAAAATTTATGATACATGCATAGGGTGTACCCAATGTGTCCGAGCGTGCCCCACCGATGTGTTAGAAATGATACCTTGGGATGGATGCAAAGCTAAACAAATTGCTTCCGCCCCAAGAACAGAAGATTGTGTTGGTTGTAAGAGATGTGAATCTGCCTGTCCAACGGATTTCTTGAGTGTTCGAGTTTATTTATGGCATGAAACAACTCGAAGTATGGGTCTAGCTTATTGATATGTTCCGTAAAACCCACTTGAATACATTTTGAATACATTTTCTTTTTTTACTGAAAAAACCCGTACTCGAAAAAAAAATCATAAAGATTCTATTTTCGAGCGCGGGTTTTTCTGGTCCAAGTGTATCTTGTCTTTACCACGAATTCTTTTCCTTGGTTAACAATAATTGTAGTTTTGCCAATATCTGCGGGCTCTTTAATTTTCTTTCTTCCTCATAGAGGAAATAAGCTAATTAGGTGGTATACCATTTCTATATCCACCTTAGAACTACTTCTAATGACCTATGTATTTTGTTATCATTTCCAATTGGACGATCCATTAATCCAGCTGGCGGAAGATTATAAATGGATCAATTTTTTTGATTTTTACTGGAGATTGGGAATAGATGGACTTTCTATAGGACCTATTTTACTGACAGGATTTATAACAACTTTAGCTACTTTAGCGGCTTGGCCAGTTACTCGGGATTCCCGACTATTCCATTTCCTGATGTTAGCAATGTACAGTGGTCAAATAGGATCATTTTCTTCTCGAGACCTTTTACTTTTTTTCATCATGTGGGAGTTAGAATTAATTCCTGTTTATCTACTTCTATCTATGTGGGGGGGAAAGAAACGCCTGTATTCAGCTACAAAGTTTATTTTGTACACTGCGGGAGGTTCCATTTTTCTATTAGTAGGGGTTTTGGGTATCGGTTTATATGGTTCTAATGACCCAACATTCAATTTTGAAACATTAGCTAATCAATCGTATCCTCTCGCACTGGAAATAATATTCTATATTGGATTTCTTATTGCTTTTGCTGTCAAATCACCGATTATACCCTTACATACATGGTTACCAGACACCCATGGGGAGGCACATTATAGTACTTGTATGCTTCTAGCCGGAATCTTATTAAAAATGGGAGCATATGGATTAGTTCGGATCAATATGGAATTATTACCCCATGCTCATTCTATATTTTCTCCCTGGTTGATGATAGTAGGCACAATGCAAATAATTTATGCAGCTTCAACATCTCTTGGTCAACGTAATTTAAAAAAAAGAATAGCCAATTCCTCTGTATCTCATATGGGTTTCATAATTATAGGAATTGGCTCTATAACCGATACGGGACTCAACGGAGCCTTTTTACAAATAATATCTCATGGATTTATTGGCGCTGCACTTTTTTTCTTGGCAGGAACGAGTTATGATAGAATACGTCTTGTTTATCTCGACGAAATGGGCGGAATGGCTCTTCCAATTCCAAAAATGTTTACGATGTTCAGTATCTTATCGATGGCTTCTCTTGCATTACCGGGCATGAGTGGTTTTGTTGCAGAATTGATAGTCTTTTTTGGAATAATTAGTAGTCAAAAATCTTTTTTAATGCCAAAAATATTCATTCTTTTTGTAATGGCAAGTGGAATGATATTAACTCCTATTTATTTATTATCTATGTCATGTCAAATGTTCTACGGATACAAGCTATTTAATGCTCCAAACTCCTATTTTTTTGATTCTGGACCAAGAGAGTTATTTGTTTCGATCTCTATCTTTCTACCCGTAATAGGTATTGGTATTTATCCGGATTTCGTTTTCTCACTATCGGGTGAGAAAGTCGAAGCTATTCTAGCTAATTATTTTTATAGATAGGTTTTATGAAAAAAGAAATTCTAGTATCTTTAAAATGATTTTGCAAACGATTTTTCAAATCATTTGCAAAATCAAAAGGATTCCCTTTACAATCCAAAAAAGAAATTCTATTCTAGTATTTTTCTTTTTTTTCTAATGATTTTCAAGATTCCCCTTAGAATCAAAAAAAGAAATTCTAGTATTTTTTTGAAAACCATTTGAAAAGTAAGGGGTGAAAAAAAATCATTTTTTTTCTTAGGGTCATATTCAGCTTGAATAATGGAATAAAATAAGGCGAAAGGCCTCTGTGAGAACCTTTTGAATCACTCCGCTACTTGTACTTGATTCAAAAGATTCTTTTCTTAGCGGTTAAAATGAAGTTTTCTTATGTTATGTATATAGCATGCTGTCCTATGTTTGTATTTGTTATGCTTTTTCATTCAATTTCTTATGTTATGTATTTTTTCATTCAATTCGATGTTAATCGAAATGAACCATAGCTATGTAAACCTATTCCTAATAGATTGACCCCAAAATAGCATATCCAAATTATAAGAAAGCCCGCGGAAGCCACAATTGCAGAATTTACACCTTCCAAATTTGGATTTGTTCGGGTATGTAAATAAATCGCGAATATGGTCCAAGTAATAAATGCCCAAGTTTCCTTGGGATCCCAATTCCAATATGATCCCCATGCCTCATTAGCCCATACTGCTCCCGAAAGAATCCCTATGGTTAAAAAGAGAAACCCGAGACTAATAATACGATAACTCCAATAATCCAATTGTTGAACCAATTGATACCTGTAATAATTTCGAGAATAAATAAAATAAGTGTTTAGTAAAACATTCTTTCTCTCATTCAGGTATTTAATTTCCCCAAAGGAAAATGCCGTATTTAATAAAATATTGCTTTTGCTAAAAATCTTTATGACTTTTCGAAATGTAATGACTAGAAGGGCTACTGATAATAATGATCCACATAAAAGAGCTGCATAGCTGAATACCATCATACTTACGTGCATCATTAACCACTGGGATTGGAGAGCAGGTACTAATAGTGCGGATTGATGCATTTTGGTTAAAAGACCCGAAGTAACAAAGCCTTGGGTAAAAATAGCACTTGATGCGGTTATTGCACTTAAAGCATTTTTATGCTTTTTAAAATGAAAATAGGAAACCATATGAATAACGGAGAAACTCCATGAAAGAAAGATTAATGATTCATATAAATTACTTAAAGGAAAATTCCCCGAATAAATCCAACGAGTGACTAATAATCCTGTTATACAGAAAAGGGTAGCTATCATACCCCTTTCTGATGAATCATATAGTCCTACAACTTCATCGACTAATAAAGTTAAAAAATGAATTGTAATTACAATTGAAACGACCGAAAAGGATATATGAGTTAATATATGTTCTAAAATTGAAAAAATCATAAAATAAAGATTATGAAAAAAGGAGAAGGTTTCTCGATTATTATTATATGAAATGGAAATTTGGAATTTTTTATTTATTATAGTACTTATATTATACCTTTTTTATAAGACGCTATGCCACTACTCGGACTCGAACCGAGATGCTCTAGCACTGCTTCCTAAGAATAGCGTGTCTACCGATTTTATAAGACGCTATGCCGCTACTCGGACTCGAACCGAGATGCTCTAGCACTGCTTCCTAAGAGCAGCGTGTCTACCAATTTCACCATAGCGGCTTGCTCAAAATAATAATAACTCATGTTTTATTCATATTCAACCGTCGAGATTGAATGAAGGGGTCAATCCAATGCAATATTGATTTTGTAGGAAGCTTTCAAATTGATGAATAAAAACTCGTTTAATTTCATTTCAATAGAAGTTGGAGGGTTAAAAAAAGAATCTTTATTATCCTTTTATTTTATTTAATTAATAATTTCTAGTTTCTAAAGTAAAGTAACAAGAACGGAAGTTTTGTAGTTCCTGTTTTACTAAAATCGAACTTTTTCGTTCTAACTAAACTAAATAGTTGTGACTTCCATTCATGAATAGAGCTCAAAACAAAATGTTCTTTATCATTTCCATTTGTTAATAATTCATTTTATTTACATATAATATGATTTTGATGAATGAATCACTGAATAAAAAAGATGGTTTTGAGTCTCACAATTGAAACATGGCATCTACAGATTTCAAAGGATTTCAAAAAATTTATGTAATTTGCATAGCTTTGGATTGTCGTAAACATGTCTAATGTAAAAAAGTTTTGATTCCTATCATAATAGGGCCATCCTTTAAAAAATGATTTCTAATTTAGAATTCGAAAAAAATGACTTGCTTCATCTTCCCATACAAACATAGGATTTTTTTATCACTTTAAATTAAATTGAGGCATTATTTGTGTATCCACTAAATAGGAAAAGGTCTCTTTCCCAATTGGGTTTATGGGAAGGATATAGAGTAATTCAGAGTAATACTACTTCAGATTCAGAAAGTTACAAAATGAAAATTTCATCAATTAGTTTCAAGAACCCATTGATTTTGACTAAACTAAGGATCTTATATATATATATATCTTCTGCTATAATAATAATAAATACTATATAGATAATAAATACGATATAGAAAATATAGAAAATAGAAATAAAACACTAACAAGTTATTATAACACACAAATAGGCAAATTAATAATATATAATACACAAATAGGAATAGGCGATGGGGAAATAAGAATCCCCCACCCCGAAAAAACAAGAAAAGATGAACTCAACTAATTATTCTTAAATATTAAAACAAAAAGTAGTAAATTACTAAAAAAATCAAGACATAAAATAAATAGAATAAGAGATAAGACGAAATGCGACTTCCCCCTATTGATTTTATACTTTCTCCTACTAAAAAACTAGTAATGCCTAACCCATTTATAATTCCATCAATTGCTTGCCTATCAAAAAAATGAGTTAGTTCAGATAATCCTCTTATACCTTTTCTTAAGGACATGGCATAAAAAGTATCTAAATAAGCACGATTATATGACCAATCATATAAAAAATTGATTATTTTGTCCAAAATTATTCGATTAGGTCCCCTTTTCACAAATGAATTAAATAAGTTCAAATTTTGTAAAGATGAATAAAAAGGCTTATATAAAAGAGATGCTGTAAATATTCCAAAAAAAGCTATACTAACTGAAGAAGTTGCACTTGTGAAAAATTTATACCAATCCGCGGAATCTTTCGAATTTTGATGTAAAAGATTAATAGATGGAGTTAACAATTTAGATAATATATCTAAATGAATTTCTTGTTGATTGAAAGGAATTCCTATAACTCCAACAAAGAGAGTAAATAAAACCAATACAAAGATAGGAAATAGCATAGTATTATCCGATTCATGCGGATAAGAAAAAGACTTTTTAGCCTGAAAATTAGTAATAGTAAGAAGAGTCCCGTTTTTTACCTTACTCCCCATTCTATATGGCTTCTTCCAAAACAAAGAGGTCTGTTGGTTATTGTTGGTTGTTAATAAATAGAATAAAGGAAAATTGATGTTAATCATTTTTTCCTCCTCTTTACCCCATAATTTTATTGAATAAAATGAGCTACTTTTTTTTCCACTGTAATTTTGAAAATAAATACTCAAATGTCCCTCAAAAGTAAGTAAATAGATTCGAAACATATAAAATGCTGTTAATCCAGCTGTGGACCAAGCTATTAATGCAAAAAGTGACGAATACACCCAACTATCATTCATAATTTCATCTTTTGACCAAAAACAGGCAAGGGGGGGAATACCACAAAGAGAAAGCGTTCCCATTAAAAAAGCAGTTTTTGTAATTGGCACATGCTTTCTTAAACCGCCCATAAAAGCAAGATTCTGACTTTTATATGGAGAATATCCAACAATAGCTTCCATTGAATGAATAATGGATCCAGATCCTAAAAACAACAATGCTTTCGAATAAGCATGAGTAATCAAATGAAATAAAGCGGCTCGATAAGATCCCATGCCCAAAGCCAACATCATATAACCCAATTGAGACATTGTAGAATAGGCTAAACCTCTCTTAATATCTTTTTGAGCAAGAGCTAAAGTCGCCCCTAAAAACACTGTTACTATACCTATTAAAGATATTAGATTCATTATGGAAGGTATGAATATAAAAAGAGGAAGAAGGCGGGCTACAAGAAAAATTCCTGCCGCTACCATAGTAGCAGCATGTATAAGAGCCGAAATAGGGGTAGGCCCCTCCATAGCATCAGGTAACCATATATGAAGGGGGAATTGCGCGGATTTAGCAACTGCGCCACAAAATAAAAGAAAGGAAGATAAAGTAAGAAATAAGAAATGACTCTGATTATTAGAAATCAAGATCAAGTTATTGAATAGTTCCAACAAATCTTGGAATTCGAAACTGCCTGTTATCCAATAAAGACCCAAGATTCCTAATAATAATCCAAAATCGCCTACACGATTACTTACAAATGCTTTTTGACAAGCATTTGCTGCAAGGGGTCGTGTGAACCAAAAACCTATTAATAGATAAGAACACATTCCAACCAATTCCCAAAAAATATAAATTTGTATGAAATTAGAACTAGTAACTAATCCCAACATTGAAGTATTGAACAAACTCAGATAAGCAAAAAATCTCAAATAGCCTTGATCATGAGACATATAATTGTCACTATAAATAAGAACTAAAATTCCAACAGTAGTGATTAAGATTAACATAATCGAAGTAAGTGAATCAAGAAAGCAGCCCAACTCGAAAGATAAATCATTATTGATGGACCAGGACCAGACATATTGATATGTAGAATTTCTATTTATTTGTTGAAGAGATAGATCGACCGAAAAAATCATAACTATACTTAATAATAAAATACTCGGAAAAGCCCACATACGCCGAAGATTTTTTGTTGCCGTCGGAAAAAGCAAAAGTCCCACTCCTATTAAAATAGGAATTGTAAGTGGAACGAAAGGTACGATCCATGAATATTTATATGTATGCTCCATAAAAACTTTTTTTCTTAATGAATCTTTTCATTTTCTTTCTGATTCACCGGCTCTTATCTATTATTCTTAATAAAGGGAACAAAAAAATAAAAAAAAATCAAGATATTGCAAGGTTAAATAGAATTTTATCTTTTTAATTATTCTCAATCTTTCTCAACTATTTCTAATTAAAAACAAAGTATTCAAATCCTATAAAAAAAAGTGGTCAAAAAATATGACCACTTTACTAGTGAAAAAAAAAAATTACTTTGTTTTTCGTTTTTAGTAAGTAAGATTGTTATGAATATATCAATTATTACATATTTGATTATTATATTATGTCTTACAATAATTTTTATACTATATATAGATCAAGAATAAAGAATTACACCACAAAACAAAGTACTTTATTTTGATATGAATCATAGGTTGACACTAGTGACTCAACTCAATAAAATAAAAAAAAAAACTACTTAGTTTCCATTTATACTCATTTTATTAACGAGTTCATTTTCATTTTTTATTGCAGAACTAATTTTATTGATTGTCGTCTATTACAATAAATGAGATTTATGTTTATCTTTTAGAAAAAATTCTTCAAGATCCCTCTTTCCATTTTTTTCCATATAATTAATTAAAATTAAACTCAAAAATGAGTAAAAAATAAAATCTATTTTTATAGTCTAATCAAAAAATATCTAAAAATATAGAGGAAATGAAATTAAAAAAAAATACATAAATACTGAAATAAAGAAAAAAAGGTAGATCATTTTTCAAAATGTCTTTCACATACTACTATAGTACTAAAGAACTTTTTTTTTTCTAATGGCAGTTCCAAAAAAGCGTACTTCTAGAGCAAAAAAGCTTATTTGTAAAAATATTTGGAAAAATAAGGCCTATTGGGCAGCGTTAAAAGCTTTTTCATTCGCAAAGTCTGTTTCTATGGGGAATTCAAAAAGTTTTTCTTTCTACGGGCAGGGGGATTCAAAAGGTTTTCTTTCTACGGAAAAAAATAACAAAACATTGGAATAATCTGAGTCAGCTTTACTCAAAAATTGAGTGAATTACTTGATGTTTTTGACTATTTATTTTATGTCTTGATTTTTTTAGTAATTTACTACTTTTTGTTTTAATATTTAAGAATAATTAGTTGAGTTCATCTTTTCTTGTTTTTTCGGGGTGGGGGATTCTTATTTCCCCATCGCCTATTCCTATTTGTGTATTATATATTATTAATTTGCCTATTTGTGTGTTATAATAACTTGTTAGTGTTTTATTTCTATTTTCTATATTTTCTATATCGTATTTATTATCTATATAGTATTTATTATTATTATAGCAGAAGATATATATATATATAAGATCCTTAGTTTAGTCAAAATCAATGGGTTCTTGAAACTAATTGATGAAATTTTCATTTTGTAACTTTCTGAATCTGAAGTAGTATTACTCTGAATTACTCTATATCCTTCCCATAAACCCAATTGGGAAAGAGACCTTTTCCTATTTAGTGGATACACAAATAATGCCTCAATTTAATTTAAAGTGATAAAAAAATCCTATGTTTGTATGGGAAGATGAAGCAAGTCATTTTTTTCGAATTCTAAATTAGAAATCATTTTTTAAAGGATGGCCCTATTATGATAGGAATCAAAACTTTTTTACATTAGACATGTTTACGACAATCCAAAGCTATGCAAATTACATAAATTTTTTGAAATCCTTTGAAATCTGTAGATGCCATGTTTCAATTGTGAGACTCAAAACCATCTTTTTTATTCAGTGATTCATTCATCAAAATCATATTATATGTAAATAAAATGAATTATTAACAAATGGAAATGATAAAGAACATTTTGTTTTGAGCTCTATTCATGAATGGAAGTCACAACTATTTAGTTTAGTTAGAACGAAAAAGTTCGATTTTAGTAAAACAGGAACTACAAAACTTCCGTTCTTGTTACTTTACTTTAGAAACTAGAAATTATTAATTAAATAAAATAAAAGGATAATAAAGATTCTTTTTTTAACCCTCCAACTTCTATTGAAATGAAATTAAACGAGTTTTTATTCATCAATTTGAAAGCTTCCTACAAAATCAATATTGCATTGGATTGACCCCTTCATTCAATCTCGACGGTTGAATATGAATAAAACATGAGTTATTATTATTTTGAGCAAGCCGCTATGGTGAAATTGGTAGACACGCTGCTCTTAGGAAGCAGTGCTAGAGCATCTCGGTTCGAGTCCGAGTAGCGGCATAGCGTCTTATAAAATCGGTAGACACGCTATTCTTAGGAAGCAGTGCTAGAGCATCTCGGTTCGAGTCCGAGTAGTGGCATAGCGTCTTATAAAAAAGGTATAATATAAGTACTATAATAAATAAAAAATTCCAAATTTCCATTTCATATAATAATAATCGAGAAACCTTCTCCTTTTTTCATAATCTTTATTTTATGATTTTTTCAATTTTAGAACATATATTAACTCATATATCCTTTTCGGTCGTTTCAATTGTAATTACAATTCATTTTTTAACTTTATTAGTCGATGAAGTTGTAGGACTATATGATTCATCAGAAAGGGGTATGATAGCTACCCTTTTCTGTATAACAGGATTATTAGTCACTCGTTGGATTTATTCGGGGAATTTTCCTTTAAGTAATTTATATGAATCATTAATCTTTCTTTCATGGAGTTTCTCCGTTATTCATATGGTTTCCTATTTTCATTTTAAAAAGCATAAAAATGCTTTAAGTGCAATAACCGCATCAAGTGCTATTTTTACCCAAGGCTTTGTTACTTCGGGTCTTTTAACCAAAATGCATCAATCCGCACTATTAGTACCTGCTCTCCAATCCCAGTGGTTAATGATGCACGTAAGTATGATGGTATTCAGCTATGCAGCTCTTTTATGTGGATCATTATTATCAGTAGCCCTTCTAGTCATTACATTTCGAAAAGTCATAAAGATTTTTAGCAAAAGCAATATTTTATTAAATACGGCATTTTCCTTTGGGGAAATTAAATACCTGAATGAGAGAAAGAATGTTTTACTAAACACTTATTTTATTTATTCTCGAAATTATTACAGGTATCAATTGGTTCAACAATTGGATTATTGGAGTTATCGTATTATTAGTCTCGGGTTTCTCTTTTTAACCATAGGGATTCTTTCGGGAGCAGTATGGGCTAATGAGGCATGGGGATCATATTGGAATTGGGATCCCAAGGAAACTTGGGCATTTATTACTTGGACCATATTCGCGATTTATTTACATACCCGAACAAATCCAAATTTGGAAGGTGTAAATTCTGCAATTGTGGCTTCCGCGGGCTTTCTTATAATTTGGATATGCTATTTTGGGGTCAATCTATTAGGAATAGGTTTACATAGCTATGGTTCATTTCGATTAACATCGAATTGAATGAAAAAATACATAACATAAGAAATTGAATGAAAAAGCATAACAAATACAAACATAGGACAGCATGCTATATACATAACATAAGAAAACTTCATTTTAACCGCTAAGAAAAGAATCTTTTGAATCAAGTACAAGTAGCGGAGTGATTCAAAAGGTTCTCACAGAGGCCTTTCGCCTTATTTTATTCCATTATTCAAGCTGAATATGACCCTAAGAAAAAAAATGATTTTTTTTCACCCCTTACTTTTCAAATGGTTTTCAAAAAAATACTAGAATTTCTTTTTTTGATTCTAAGGGGAATCTTGAAAATCATTAGAAAAAAAAGAAAAATACTAGAATAGAATTTCTTTTTTGGATTGTAAAGGGAATCCTTTTGATTTTGCAAATGATTTGAAAAATCGTTTGCAAAATCATTTTAAAGATACTAGAATTTCTTTTTTCATAAAACCTATCTATAAAAATAATTAGCTAGAATAGCTTCGACTTTCTCACCCGATAGTGAGAAAACGAAATCCGGATAAATACCAATACCTATTACGGGTAGAAAGATAGAGATCGAAACAAATAACTCTCTTGGTCCAGAATCAAAAAAATAGGAGTTTGGAGCATTAAATAGCTTGTATCCGTAGAACATTTGACATGACATAGATAATAAATAAATAGGAGTTAATATCATTCCACTTGCCATTACAAAAAGAATGAATATTTTTGGCATTAAAAAAGATTTTTGACTACTAATTATTCCAAAAAAGACTATCAATTCTGCAACAAAACCACTCATGCCCGGTAATGCAAGAGAAGCCATCGATAAGATACTGAACATCGTAAACATTTTTGGAATTGGAAGAGCCATTCCGCCCATTTCGTCGAGATAAACAAGACGTATTCTATCATAACTCGTTCCTGCCAAGAAAAAAAGTGCAGCGCCAATAAATCCATGAGATATTATTTGTAAAAAGGCTCCGTTGAGTCCCGTATCGGTTATAGAGCCAATTCCTATAATTATGAAACCCATATGAGATACAGAGGAATTGGCTATTCTTTTTTTTAAATTACGTTGACCAAGAGATGTTGAAGCTGCATAAATTATTTGCATTGTGCCTACTATCATCAACCAGGGAGAAAATATAGAATGAGCATGGGGTAATAATTCCATATTGATCCGAACTAATCCATATGCTCCCATTTTTAATAAGATTCCGGCTAGAAGCATACAAGTACTATAATGTGCCTCCCCATGGGTGTCTGGTAACCATGTATGTAAGGGTATAATCGGTGATTTGACAGCAAAAGCAATAAGAAATCCAATATAGAATATTATTTCCAGTGCGAGAGGATACGATTGATTAGCTAATGTTTCAAAATTGAATGTTGGGTCATTAGAACCATATAAACCGATACCCAAAACCCCTACTAATAGAAAAATGGAACCTCCCGCAGTGTACAAAATAAACTTTGTAGCTGAATACAGGCGTTTCTTTCCCCCCCACATAGATAGAAGTAGATAAACAGGAATTAATTCTAACTCCCACATGATGAAAAAAAGTAAAAGGTCTCGAGAAGAAAATGATCCTATTTGACCACTGTACATTGCTAACATCAGGAAATGGAATAGTCGGGAATCCCGAGTAACTGGCCAAGCCGCTAAAGTAGCTAAAGTTGTTATAAATCCTGTCAGTAAAATAGGTCCTATAGAAAGTCCATCTATTCCCAATCTCCAGTAAAAATCAAAAAAATTGATCCATTTATAATCTTCCGCCAGCTGGATTAATGGATCGTCCAATTGGAAATGATAACAAAATACATAGGTCATTAGAAGTAGTTCTAAGGTGGATATAGAAATGGTATACCACCTAATTAGCTTATTTCCTCTATGAGGAAGAAAGAAAATTAAAGAGCCCGCAGATATTGGCAAAACTACAATTATTGTTAACCAAGGAAAAGAATTCGTGGTAAAGACAAGATACACTTGGACCAGAAAAACCCGCGCTCGAAAATAGAATCTTTATGATTTTTTTTTCGAGTACGGGTTTTTTCAGTAAAAAAAGAAAATGTATTCAAAATGTATTCAAGTGGGTTTTACGGAACATATCAATAAGCTAGACCCATACTTCGAGTTGTTTCATGCCATAAATAAACTCGAACACTCAAGAAATCCGTTGGACAGGCAGATTCACATCTCTTACAACCAACACAATCTTCTGTTCTTGGGGCGGAAGCAATTTGTTTAGCTTTGCATCCATCCCAAGGTATCATTTCTAACACATCGGTGGGGCACGCTCGGACACATTGGGTACACCCTATGCATGTATCATAAATTTTTACTGAATGTGACATGGGATCTATGAATTTTTGAACGTTATCAAATTTCGATCTAGTAAACTTGTAAATGAATCATATATTTAAACGCCAGATGAATCAACGATTTACCAGAAATTTTCTAATCAATTTACTTCTGGATCAGCTCATGAGAAGTGGCTAAGATACTTTGATTTCTTACGTTTTCATAAATAGAATCTAGATTCTACCATATTCTACATGCTAATTCAAAGTGGTGGATATTCTAATTTTGATTATTATTCCTACTTATTCAATAAAGTCGATTGATTGATACGCGTTGATTTTCTGTTACGATAAATTGACGAAACAATAGCCAATCCAATAGCTGCTTCAGCGGCTGCAATAGCTATAACAAAAATTGAGAAAATATCTCCCTTTAACTGGCGACTATCAAAAAAATCAGAAAATGTTACAAAATTGATATTAACTGCATTCAATATAAGTTCAAGACACATAAGAGCCCTAACCATGTTTCGACTCGTGATTAATCCATAAATACCGATAGAAAATAAATAGGCACTCAAAACAAGTACATGTTCGAGCATCATTGACCAACTCCTTATCAATGTCGGTTCATTTCAATATGAACAATAATTCAACAGATTCGAGATTGACTAGAATAGAACAAGTACGGAACAAAAGAATGTATTGAAAATAGATCAAATAAAAGAAAAGAATCTCCCTTTTAGACATGAACAGTATTCAAATAGAATTTTTGTGAAATAGGTGGGATAACATAGAAGAAAGTGAAATTTTGATTGTTTGCTGTTGCTAGTTATAATGATTTATTACTGACGAGCCACAGCAATTGCGCCTATCAAACCAACTAAAAGAATTATTGAAATCAGTTCAAATGGAAGAAAAAAATCTGTTGATAAATGAATTCCAATTTGTTGACTATTACTTATCAAATCTTGTTCTATAAGTTGGTTTGATCTTGTAGTCCAAATAATCCCGTACCATGACGTATCGAAAATGGTAGTAATTAGCGAAAGAAGAATACTTGTACAAACCAGTGAAGTAACCCCATCCCCAACGATCGACAGATTCAAATCCTTGTAATATTCTGAACCATTCATGAACATGACAGCAAATATGATTAAAACATTTATGGCTCCTACATAAATAAGGAGCTGGGCAGCGGCTACAAAATGAGAATTTGAAAGAATATAGAATAAGGATATACAAACAAGAACCAATCCCAACGAAAAGGCAGAATAAATTGGATTGGTAAGTAATACTACTCCCAGTCCCCCTAATATAAGACCCGATCCCAGTAAAACTATAAGAAAATCGTGTATTGGTCCAGGCAAATCCATTATATGTAAAATAGGAGATAAATTGAAATGCTTTTCATGATCTTATTGACCCGACCGGGAAAAAAAGAAAGGTTTTTTTGATTTTCATTTTATGATAGGTTCCTAATAATTACGACTCTATTGATAGATTTTTAATAAAAAAGTCGAAATTCTCATCAACCAATGAATTTCTAGTTGAATTTTTCATTATTGGCCAAACAAAGAGAAAGACCTTATCTCATTCTTTTAATTGAAACCAAAACTGAACCTTAAGAATTGGTAATTTCTCTTTATTTAATAGAATAGGGCGGTTACCTACTCAGTTTTTCTTTGAGGCGAATTCCAAATTGTTCGAATTGTATAATCATCAATTACTGATATTGGTAAACGGCCCAAAGCAATTTGATTATAATTCAACTCGTGACGGTCGTAAGTAGAAAGTTCATATTCTTCAGTCATCGATAAACAATTTGTTGGACAATACTCAACACAGTTACCACAAAATATACAAATTCCGAAATCAATACTGTAATTAAGTAATCGTTTTTTTCGAATATCAGTTTCAAATTTCCAATCAACAACAGGCAGATCTATAGGACATACACGAACACATACTTCACAAGCAATACATTTATCAAATTCGAAATGGATTCGGCCGCGGAAACGCTCCAATGTGATTAATTTTTCATAAGGATATTGAATAGTTACAGGCAAACGATTTGCGTGGGATAAGGTAATCATGAAACTTTGACCAATGTACCTTGCTGCTCGTACTGTTTGTTGACCATAATTCATGAACCCAGTTACCATAGGGAACATATCAGGAATCTATATGAATAGTTTTATCTTCGTTTCTTTCTCTTGTTTGAACTTGAACCAAGTCTATTATATTCGTTTGTTATTTACAGTGAAAAAAGTTGAAAAGAGGTTGTTAATAATAGATTACCGAGAGAAATTGGTAAAAGAAATTTCCATCCAAGATTTAAAAGTTGGTCCATTCTTAACCTAGGTAAAGTCCATCTTGTTGTGATAGAAATAAACAAGAACAAATAAGTTTTAGCTAATGTAATAAAGATACCAATTGTAGTTCCAAAAATTTCATCCACTTTATTTATTTCAAATAGCTCAGGAACAAATATGTATGGAATGGAAATATTCCAACCACCCAAGTAAAGAACCGTTACAAATAACGAAGAAAGTAATAGATTTAGATAGGAAGCAACATAAAATAAACCAAATTTAATACCCGAATATTCGGTTTGATAACCTGCTACTAATTCTTCCTCCGCTTCTGGTAAATCAAAGGGTAATCTCTCGCATTCGGCTAGGGCAGAAATTAGAAAAACGATAAATCCTATAGGCTGACGCCACAAATTCCATCCCCAAAAACCATATTTTGACTGCGCCTCAACTATATCAACTGTACTTGAACTGTTAGATAATCATAGTCGGTGATAACATCACTGTTCCCACCGCTATTCCAGAACCGTACATGAGGTTTTCGCCTCATACGGCTCCTCGTGGGTCAAAAAGAAATCTAAGGACCAGATCAGTATTATTTACTATTTAGCTTGCTATGGTTGTAGAATAGAAAGAGTCAAAATCTATTTGAGGGTCCAAAATTATACCAATGGAATTCCGTCTGCTATACTCTAAAATAATAATAAATAAAGGCGCTTCCGAATTGATCTCACCCGTTAATAATTTGACTTTGTTGAGTAATAACTTAATCTTTAAATAAAAAACTCCTTGCAGAAATATCAATAAATAGTTTATTTCAACCCATCATTTTCGATTACGAAAAGGAATTAGACGCTCCATTAGCTAATGAATCATGAGACAAATTATATCTCTCTAAATCTATGCTAAATATATGAAAAAGACGGAATAAAAAAGATTTCTTTTTCTCTTCTTTGTTTTTCGTTCCTATTCTTCTTTCTTATAAAACCGATATAAGAGAAGGGGGCTAAAACTAAAATAAAAAATAAAGGATTATTTCGTTCCTGATAGTCATTGCTTTAATGGGTGGATAGGAGCATACTCTGGATCGGAATCGCGGGAAGTACTGCCTTATCATTTCTACCAATTTAAAGCCCCAATTAGTATTCTTGTTATGTTATGCAGAAATATCTTTTTAGAAAATTTCCATAATCTCCATTACCAATCCTTTGTGCATTTTTGTGTTCCTAATCATCCACTCATTTTTTTGTTCAATCGCCCGTTTCGTTTGATAATACATGTATGGTAGGTAATTCATACAAAGGATAGTGAAAAGGCCATACGGTTGATCTTTTGATTTTGAGCCCGCTTCAAGTTGGGTTGTCTAAAAAACCAGTCTTGGGGTAAAGGACCTCTTCCGCTTATGTTTATTTCCACTTAACTCTTGTCTTGTACATAGGAAATGAGACTCTATTTTTTTTACTGCAAATTGATAAGCTGCTTTCTTTCACTCATATATAACTATCTAATTTACTTTATCAACCAAAAGGATAATAAAGAATATCTATTCAATTCGTTCAACTTGTTTTCTAGAGCGAAAGAAAAGAATGAATAGGGAAAAGAAAGAAAAGTTTGTATTTCAACGAATCGCACGTAGAGATATTGATAAAACACATAAAGTTAATGGTATTTCATAACTAATCGATTGAGCAGCAGCTCGTAAACCACCTAAAAAGGAATATTTATTATTTGATCCGTATCCTGACATAAGAAGGCCAACAGGGGCAATACTTGAAATGGCAATCCATAAAAAAATACCGATATTGAGATCAGCTAAAACAAGTTGATAGCTAAAAGGAATTACTAAAAAACTTAGTAAAATTGATATGACTGCTATAGATGGTCCAATACTGAATAAACGGGTATTTCCTCTAGCTGGAAAAAGATTCTCTTTGAAAAGCAGTTTTGTCCCATCTGCTAAAGCTTGAAGAATTCCCAAAGGACCGGCGTATTCAGGCCCAATACGTTGTTGTATTCCTGCGGATATCTTTCTTTCTAACCATACAATTACCAGTACGCCTATTGTGATCCCCAATACAAGAGTCAAAATAGGGACAAAGATCCATACGATTCCATAGACCTCTTTGAAAAATTCCAATCTGGAAAAAGAATTAATATCTTGTACTTCTATTTCTGTTGTATAAACTCTCATTTCAACGATCAACTTCTCCCATAATGATATCTATGCTACCTAGTATCGTCATAATATCAGCCAATTTCATTCCTTTAACTAACTGAGGAAGAATTTGCAAATTGATAAAACCCGGCGGGCGAATTTTCCATCTCCAAGGAAAACAACTTTTGTCCCCTATTAGAAAAATTCCCAATTCTCCCTTTGGGGCTTCAACTCTCACATAAAGTTCTTGCTTCGGCAATTCAAATGTGGGAGAAGGTTTTTTACTAATGAATCGATATTCAAAATCATTCCATTCTGGATCCCTTTCTCTATCAAAGCATCGGATTTCTAAATTCTCATAGGGACCCCCTGGAATTCCTTCCAGGGCCTGTTGAATTATTTTTATGGATTCCGTCATTTCACTGATTCGGACTAAATAACGAGCTAATGAGTCTCCTTCTTTTTGCCACTGGATTTCCCAATCAAATTCGTCGTAACACTCATAATGATCAACTTTACGAAGATCCCATTGTATTCCAGATGCTCGTAGCATCGGTCCGGATAAACCCCAATTTATTGCTTCTTCTCCACTAATAATGCCTACTCCTTCAACTCGTTCTAAAAAAATGGGATTTCGCGTAATAAGCTTTTGATATTCAACAACTCCTGTTAAAAAATAATCGCAGAAATCCAAACATTTATCTATCCAGCCATAAGGCAGATCGGCTGCTATTCCTCCGATACGAAAATAATTATGCATCATTCTCATCCCGGTCGCAGCTTCGAATAGATCATATACTAATTCTCTTTCTCGGAAAATATAGAAAAAAGGGGTCTGTGCGCCAATATCCGCCATAAAAGGTCCAAGCCATAACAGATGAGAAGCTAGACGACTTAACTCCAACATAATGACTCTGATATAGCTCGCTCTTTTAGGCACTTGAATATTTCCCAATTGTTCTGGTCCATTTACGGTTATTGCTTCTGTGAACATAGTAGCTAAATAATCCCAACGTGTTACATAAGGTAAAAATTGTATAATTGTTCGGTTTTCCGCAATTTTTTCCATTCCTCTGTGTAAATAACCTAATATTGGTTCGCAGTCAACAACATTTTCACCGTCTAGGGTAACGATGAGACGAAGAACACCGTGCATTGATGGGTGGTGAGGTCCCATATTGACTATCATAAAGTCTGTTTCTGTAGCTGGTCTATTCATAAGTTTTTCCTCGATTCATTCTTACATGAATTGCTGAAAACGAAAAGAAGTTTATCAAAATTCTCAAGATCCAATAAATGAAAAAACTAAGTCAAAATTTTCAAATTAATGATTTTTTGACTCCCGAATATCCAACTCACTAATTAATTCTTTATAGCGTACTCGATTTTTCTTTGATAAGTAAGACAGCAGCCGTTGACGTTTTCCCAGAATTTTTCGTAGACCTCTCTGAGATGAATAGTCTTTTCTGTGCAATTCAAAATGGGAAGTAAGTCTTCGTATCTTATTGGTGAAACAGATTATTTGAAATTCAACAGACCCCCGCTTTTCTTCTTTTTTTTCTTGAAAAATAACTGAGATGAATGAATTTTTTACCATAAAACAAAATCTTATCCCCTTTTATAATTGATAATTTTTTGATGTGAATTTGATTGATTAGTAATAATAATATTAGTCATTTTGATATACAGAAGGACCTTAAGTTCATTATAAACTTCCTACTTTTTTTATAAAAAAAATGAATGAACAAAATCTTCTTATCTTTTTTTTGTATTCCTATACAAATAAAATAAGAAGATTTTATTCATTCATTTATAGATCTAATTGATAATATGTATGTCATTAAATTAGTATCCTCTTTCAAGATGGAATGTAAGACAATCCTCGCGTCTATCTATTTGTTTTCATATAGCCGACATATTACCTAATAATATATGTATATATGGCAAAATTAATGTAAATGGACTTGTAACTACCAAATTGTCAACCGTGGTGGATACATATGTATCCTGAGGATACTGAAACGACTGCCATTATTAGTATTAAACCAATATCGATTCATACAAGCTAAATCTTCTAGTCGATAATTGGGCCAAAGAAAGAACTTCATTTTAATTAGTTTCTTTTTCTCGATACCGAGATATTTGCCTCTATTTAAAACTTGACCACAGTTTTTTACCTGATTGCAAAATACTGGATTTCTATGTAGATCATTTATCTCGCTTTTTTTTAAAAAATATAGAATTCGCAATTCTCTACGGCCTTTAGGGGATAAAATAGTTTCAGGAACAAAGAAATCATAATGATTTTTGTCTCTATTTTTAGTCATTTTTTGATGTCTTAAAATGGATTCATCAATTTGATTCTTATCAACATATTCTAGATATTGTGGATTCCTTTGGTATTTATTCTTATGAACCAAAAAAATACCTATGGTTTGATATAGAATCAATTGTCCATCGTTTTTTATAGACAGATAAGCCGGTTCGAGAATCAATACCCCGCCTGTACTTAATTCTTTAAGAGTGCGCCTATTTATAGTCCAAATATCCACAGTCAGTGCTCCCCGTTTAAGATAGGATATAGCAACGTTCTTTGGATTTCTCAATCTAATCAGGAAACAATAGACTTTAATATTATCGATCATTTTTTTATTTACCCTTTCCCTCCTAAATTGAAAATGCAAATACCCTTGTAGGAAGTAATAAAGCTCCATGACTTCGGGGCTCGTGTCGGGCTTTTTTTTTCTACGTTTTTTTTTGTCTGATCTACCTCCATTTTCATCTGATAGAGGATCCCCTTCCCCTTGGTCTAGAAGATCTTTTTCTTCTTGATTTCCATTCTCGAATCTAAGAATTCTTTTTTCATTTGATTCTATCAAAGGGTTCCTTTCAGTAATGTTTTGATTAATGCTTTCATTTCCATTAAAGTTGGAAAGAAGTAATTTTATTGGTATGATCCCCGGTTTAATCTTATATGCATTATATAGTGGCACAAATTCTGGGAAGAACCAAAGTTCTAGTTCTGGATTCAATATAAGACGATTTACTATTTCTTCATTCATTCCCATCCAATCAAAGAAGGGTCTTTTTTTTTTGAATCGGTTGATTTTTTGATTTTTAGAAATTGATAAATAAAAAGGACCTCTCTTAATTTTTTTATTCTTGGTGCCGGTATTGAGCCAGTAATAAAGCTCGACCTTATTATTTCTAAGGCAAAAATCAATCTTACAAAATTTTCTATCTGGAAATTTCTCCTCAGCCATAATATCATTTTCTCCTAGATAATTATAAATAGGTAGCCCACCTGACATATCAAAAAATTTGCGTCTATCTATCTTGTAATTATCAAAAATCTCTTCTTTACTATTTATTTGTAATGGTGATCTATAAATATATGAGTCTTTCTTCTCTTCATAATTAATAGATTTATATGAGAAAAAATCATGTCTATGATGTTTTTTAAAATTAGATGATTTTTGATATTCTTGATTCAGTAATGAATCAGGTTCGAAATCATTTTGTTTTTCATCATGAATGAATCTTTCTTTTTCATATGAGTCCCATTTGTTAAAATCGTTTTTTTGAGTCATACAGTGTTGATTGACTTTATTTCGCCATTTTTCTGGTACTAATTTAAGCCAGCTAATCTGAGATAAATCATATTGATAATGCCCCCTTAACCAGTTTTTCCATTGATTCCTTTCAGAATGCCAAAAGTCTTTATGTCTCAATCCAGAATGAAATATTCCCTCTTTCCGAAAAAAATCCTTTATTTCATTTTTAAGAAAAAGAGATGTTTCATGATATTGAAGGATAGGCTTGAATTTATAGAAGTTAATAACTCGAGTTTGCGATATTTTGTAAAATACATATGCTTGCGAGAAGGAGTTAGAAAAAGTGGTTGAATTCGTATTTTGAATATTATCAAGGGAATTTTTTTTAGTTAAAATAAAGTGAATTTTTTTTTGATTTCTTTTCTTAATTCTTTTTTCAGTTTCTTTCTTATTGGAAATGGATTTTTCGATAATTTTTTTTCTTGATTCAATAAAAAGTTGTGCATTGGTTCTTGCAATATTAATGATACATAGAAAAAAATCTATGTATATTTTTTCCATGAAAAATTGGATAAAAAAAGAAAATTTACGGATTAATCGAGTATTTCTTCTTTTTAATATTTGAGAAAATCTTTTTAATGATTCTAATTTTTTATTAGAATGAATATTTTTTTCTTGAGTTAGAAATCCATTTTTCTTCTCATTTAGAATTCTTTCTAGTTTATTGTTGATTGTGCTTGTTCTCTCAGTCAGATCTTTCATTTTTTTTTCTGTCGGTGAAAAATTTGTGCATTCTGTATATCGAATTTGAATAGGTGATTCACGAATCATCTGATTATTCATTATAGAATCGCCGGTTTTAGTTTCACCCAATTCGTAGTTTTTGATGCTCCATTTTTTTATTATTTCTTTTGATACCTTTCGAAGAAATTTTGCTCGTTCTTTAAAAACATTAAAAACTATAAAAGACTTGTTTTTTAATAATTTTTTCACTTTTTTTTTCAGTTCTTTAAAAATAGGTCCAAAAAACGAGGGCCCTTTTCGTTTTCGAGGGATACCGAAAGGACGGTCAGTTTCCAGTCCAGCAACTGTTAAAAAACAAAAATCATTTTTTTGCGCTTTCTGTGTTTTCGAGGGTTTTAACTTAGATCGGTGCCAAGGTTTCAGGTAAAAAGGAAATAAGATTTTTATCTGCATACCGTCTGTTAACCAGTTTTTTGGAAATTCTTTCTCGGATAATTCAACACCATTATAAGTGCATTTAATATGTATTTCTCGATTCCAATCCTTGAAGTCTTCGGACCATTCGGGAACTTGAAATAATAAAATACGCGCAATATTCTTAGCTATTATTAATGAAGGTAATCGAATATATTTTCGAAAAATTGATTGGCCTACTAAGAAAAAACCTCTTACTGCTTGAGCATATGAAATGTTATCCCAAGTTTCTGCTATTTCTAGTCGTAGTCTTTCTGCGTCTTGGTATTTTTCAACTTTTTTTCTTTCTTTTGTATAATCAGAGATTTGTAATTCTTTGCTTTTTTTACCCATCAAATTTTGAAAAATTCCTTTCATCCGTCCGAAAATATCAAAAGACAAAAGGCGAATATCAGAAGCCAAAAGGCGTCTGTCTAGTATGGCCAAAAGATAAAAAAGGGGTCTGCCCATTTTGCCAAACAAAGCCAAAAGGCGTCTGTCTATTCTGTCCACAAAAAGAGGGGAATGTGGCTTTGGTTGATAGAGTTGGTAAATAACCATTTTACGCCTTTGGGCACGCATAGAACCTTTTATTATACTTCGACGAAAATCCGAATATGGTAAATAACGTATCCAAATCATTTCGCCTAATGGATCAGGCTCATTAAGATCTTCGCTATCATCAAAAATCACCAGAAACTTGTATTTTCTTAAACGAATTTGAGAATCCGTTTCTACCTTGTCCTCGTGGTTTTCGGCTTCATCTAGTTGCAAATCATCGAGTAGTATGTATGACCATCGAGGGACCTTTTTACTTATTTCCTTTATTTCAATAGATCTTTTTCTACTTCTTTGATCATTGGATTTAGTTATAACTACATTGAAGAACCATTTTAAAATTTTTTTGACTGGGTCTTCTGAATGAATAGTTTGATATCGAAATAAAGAAAACCTCTTTTTTGTTACTAATGATCTACTCTT